TTAAACGTCTCTAATTCAAAACCGAACATGAAACTTTGATTTCATTCGGCTCCTTTATGGAAGATGGAGAAATTGCCAGATCGAAATCTAGAATGGGAACAAAAAAAGGAACCCATAACATCTATGTCAGCTTTTGCCTGAAGGCATTCAAAAAGACTTGCTTTCTAGATGATCCCTCTAGAAGATGGGTATTCTAAAAGTCTTTCTAGTTACTTCGTTCTCTATTTCTATTTTATAGAATCTTGAGGAGAAACATTTTATTTCTACCGAGCTAAAAGAATAGAAGATGCCGGTCGATGCCTTTAGTAAACTAAAGTCGTCGTTTTTTAGCCATTTTTTTTGCTTCAATGTCCTCTCTACAAATCACAAATTGAAGATTTAGTTACGATGAAAAATTCATATTTGTATCTTCATCCATGGATTCTTTACTCATACTTATTCAATTGGAAGATCCAATTCAAAACCAATTTTGTTTCGTAATTTCATAATCCAAATTTTCAATTATTCAATTACAAATTTCATAATCGATCCTTGGATACAAATTACGAGAATTGTAAATTCTCCTCAAATTTGTAATTGAGAGGTAAAGGATTAATTCCTTTTAAGAAATAGAGTTTTTATCGGATTAGGAATCAAATTGAAGGATCCCTTAACTCTTAAAGAACGAATCACACTTTTACCACTAAACTATACCCGCTACAATGCGATTATTGTATCGAAATGGAACTTTTGTCGAACAACGAAATTTAACATAATCAAGATAGGATTCTAAAATAATCATGAAAAATCAGAGTAGTGAACTTTTTTAGGAGGAGATTCAGAAACGAGATTTAAATACCTAAGCACGAAGTTCTATTTTGGGGTGCAGAGTTTTGACGGATACGTTTCAACAAAATAGCTAACGTCATAATAGACGAATTGTGCAAGAACCTATAGTTTTCTTAAAAAAAAAGAGAGAAAGGATAATCAAAAGGGCATTTTGATTCTATATCGAAAGACTAGAAAAATTCATTTTTTTGTTCTCGCTTCAATATAGTTATAAAAAAATGAAATAAACATTTTTCTATCTATGATCCGTTGAATTAAAAAAAGGCCCGGCGAGGTATTGACCAGGCCAGGCCGTGGGAATAAAAGGCCTTTCGGGAGAAGTATTTCTGGTTTTATTTATTATTTATATTGATTGTTTTTTTTATGGAATCCTTAGTTGAGTTGGAATTTCGGATAAACCTTGTAGTATATCTTGTATCTATTTTTTTTTTCACTTTTAATATATTTATTTCTATATTCTAATTTCTATATTCTATATGTTTATAGTTTCTATATATATCAGACTTTATATAGCTTTATATAGATTTAAAATATATATAATGTATGAAATTCTTATCTATATTAGTACTTATATATATTAGTATTAGATCAATTTCTATTTAGAAATAGAAGAAATATTCAATTAAATTAAAAAAGTAATTAAAAATGAAATAATATAATGATGTAAATAACTTCAAAAAATTGACTTATATTGAAGTTTAATTATTCTATATTCTACTATAGTATAGAATGTATAAACTATTCTCTAGAATTTATATTCTATAAAAGAGTCTAGAATCTGAAAGAATTTCGAATTGAAATTATATATATATATCTTATATAAATTATATATCTTATATTCTTATATATTGAAAACCTAGAAAAAATAGAAAAAAAGAATTTTTAAATGGCACGTTATGTGTAATCTAACTATAGTAATTAGTAATTCTTTTTTGTAATTACTTTTTTTCAATAGGGAGAGATGGCTGAGTGGACGAAAGCGTCGGATTGCTAATCCGTTGTACGAGTCATTCGTACCGAGGGTTCGAATCCCTCTCTTTCCGTTTCTGTTGATGATTTACTATTTTTTTCTCTTTCGAATTGATTGAATTCTTTTTATTTGTTTTTAAAAAATAAGACACTAAAAAAAGTAAGGAAACTCCTCTTTTATTCTTCACGTCCAGGATTACGTCCTGGGTCATTAGATAGAAATCCGAAAATGAAGAGAGAAACAAAGAATATCACTACTGTGTAAACGAAGAGTTTGAGAGTAAGCATTACACAATCTCCAAGGTCTTTTTGTGTAAAAAAGAGAATAGATTTCCCCATATATTCTATTTTGACACCGAGAATTTTAGTAGTTTCTGGAAATCGAAAAAAGAAAAAAATGAATTCATTCTATAAGACGTATCTGATCTTTTCATTTATTAATATAACCATATTCGAATTTTTTCTCGAATAAATCGTTCATTTTTCTAGGACAATATTTGAAATCTCATCGAAAACTTACAGCAGCTTGCCAAACAAAGGCTAGTAGCAAAAAGAGTAGAGGTATGACTGGCATAAAATCGACGATTGGACTCAAAAATGCATAGGCCTCGGGCAATTTGGCGAATAAAAAACCACTCGAAGAAAGGGCAGAATTAAGACAAATACAGATCAAACTAAAGATATTAAGCATAGCAGGCATCTTTTTTATTGAAGATTATTGCATTTTGATTGAGTTATTGATATAAGATAAGCGAAAAATGAAGAAAGTAGATCAAAAATCCTTTCTTTTTTTTTGAACTTACTCAATCAAAAACTCTTCCATTCTCAAATCAAAAGAGAATAGAAGAAATCATACTTTCATAAATTATCTTAATTAAATTATATGTAATGATCAAGAAATTCAGTTTCATTCTATACCTACACGTGTGAAAATCCTAATAACAATCGACTGGATTCTATAGAGATTTTGGCTGGAATTGACGAACAATCAATAACAATATTAGTGTAGAGTAGAAATCGAAGTGGGGCGTGGCCAAGTGGTAAGGCATCGGGTTTTGGTCCCGCTATTCGGAGGTTCGAATCCTTCCGTCCCAGAGCATCTGGATTCTATCCTAATTGTTTTTGACCAAGGGACTGTTTGTAAAAAAAAGTGTAGTCTTATATAGATAATTTTTTTCTTCTTTCGCTTTTTTAATTTAAAGATTCGTTTCTGAATTCTATCTTTTTCACAAACCGGAATTGAGTTCAAAGCACACACAGATATAACAGAATCGAATTGTGATCTAATACAGGCAAGATAGGATAAGAAATTGCTTCTATAAATTTCGATTACAATTAAAAGGGGATTAGACGAACATATACCTCTCCATATGGAAGGCATTTCGTTACTTATGCCGCGTGTCTATTTCTATATAAATAAAAAAAATTCCAATAATTATGTTGAATTAGGAATCTTTTTTACATTTATTCACTTACTTAGTTTATCTTATATTTATATCTACCCTTCTATTTCGAATTTCTATTTAGAATCCTATACTATAATCAAAAAAATCGATAAAAATATAGATAGAATTTTCTTAATAGAATAGAATTCTATCCGTATATTCTTTAATGCGTATATTATTTAATGGAAATAATAGAATACATATATCTAATATAGAATAAAGTATAAATTTCTATGTACGTACCGACTAAACCAATGACTATTCACGATTCCATAATTGAATCAATTGCATACCGGTTCAAAATTTGAGGAATGTTATGGTAAAACTTCGTTTGAAACGATGTGGTAGAAAGCAACGTGCGACTTGAAGGACATGATCTGGTGTGGATTTTTAATCCATCATTTTATATATAAAGGTGCTCTTGGCTCGACATCCCCTGTTCGGTTAGACTAGGACCCACACTTTTTATTGTGGTGTAGTTAATTTAAACTAGTACATGATGGAGCTCGAGTAGAAAGTATGGATTCATTTCTTAAGAGCAAGAATCTAGGGTTAGTGTGAATCAATAAATTAGAACAACTTCGTAAATATATTTTTGACAAATAAATCGAAAGGATCCAATCCCACCAAGTTTCCAATCCAAAAGGAAAATTTGTTGGAATTGAGAAACCCTTTTCGATAACAAAGTATATTGTGAGAGAATCAAGTGTTTGTATGATTCTTTTCTTTGATAAACAATCACAAAAAGGGTATGTTGCTGCCATTTTGAAAGGATTAAAGATCAACGAAGTAATGTATAAACCTAATGATTCAAAGCAAAGAGATTCCGAAACAAGGAAAGGCCCTTTTCATTCTCAATTGTATCAACAACTGGATTAGAATGAAGAATTCCAGTAGAGGTTAAATAAGCCAGACAAAACAAAGGGGGTTAGAGACCACTCAATAAATGAAAGTGTTCTCTCGAGTTATTTGAGAGTTATTCAACTTGAGTTATGAGTGCAAATGGTTTTTCCGGAAAGAAGAATAAGAGCAAAAGGGGGCTTAATTCTTAGTCTAATTAATTTGATGATTTTATGGATCTATTTGCCATTAGAATTTTATAGATCCATAACTTGAAAAAAAAAAAGAATAATAAATCATTTTTCTTGAGCCGTACGAGGAGAAAACTTCTTATACGTTTCTAGGGGGGTATTGTTCATATAATCTATCCCAATGAGCCGTCTATCGAATTGTTGCAATTGATGTTCGGTCCCGAAGAGAAGGAAGAGATCTTCGGAAAGTTGGTTTTTATGATCCGATAAAGAATCAAACTTATTTAAATGTTCCCGCTATTCTATATTTTCTTGAAAGGGGCGCTCAACCTAGTGGAACTGTTTATGATATTTTAAAGAAGGCAGAGGTTTTTAAAGAACTTCGCCCTAATGAAACGAAATTCACTTAATTAAATACAACAAGAAAAGGACTTGAGTGGTTCGTATATAGTTTGATATAATCCTTTCTTATTCCCACCTTCTTTTGCCCTATTCAGACCTATTTTGTATTGTTCCCATAGGAGGCTGTGTCTCCTCTAATGAATGATCAAAATATTTTTTTTATATAAGATTTTTATATAAGATGTATAGAAAAAAGAGAAAGTGAACAAACGAAGAAAGTTTGCCAAGTCACTAACAGTCGGAATTGGCTCTAGCAATAGACAATTCCGACATTCCTTTCAATTGGATGGTTTTCTTTGGAATTCGATTCAAAAAAGAATGACTTATTTGACGTATAATTATTGATCTTTTTGCTACTTCTTTTGTATTTCGATCTACATTCCTTTCTAATCATGTAACTTATTTCGATAGTGCCAATCCAACACAAGTTCTTTATTTATTTTTCTTATTTGATATCCTATTTTTTTGTTCAATTGATTATTTTCTTATCTTAAATTTTCAAGAAAATTGATATCATTTCTTTTTTTTCTATTTTGCGTTCTATATATTTATTCTTTTTTTTTTTAACATACATATTGACAAGAGTGTAGGGAACAAATATAATTCAAGTGTCAATGGATCCATTTTTTTCTCTATTTTTTTGTCCTACATACAAAACACAGGTTTTGTTTTTTACGTTATTCAAAGATTCGTTGAATTTGTTGTGATACAAAACCAAATTTTTTATAAGGAAATGGATAGATAATTAAACAAAAAAGAAGATCTGAAAATTGAAAATATAGAGATAGAAAGATAGAGAAAGAAAATATATATATGAAAATATATATAATGTGGTGGATCAAAATATCTAATAAGTGGTCTAGCTTTTTATTTGAAAATTTCTTGTATTGTCAGTTGATCTTTTTTTTTTTGCTAATTCAATGTTTTGGTTGTCTAATTTCTTTATTTTGATCTCGATTGTATCTATATACTATACTCTCTTTGGGTTGCTAACTCAACGGTAGAGTACTCGGCTTTTAAGTGCGGCTAGGGTCTTTTACACATTTGGATGAAGCAAGGGATTCGTCCACACCATCGGTAGAGTTTGTAAGACCACGACTGATCCTGAAAGGAATGGATGGAAAAAAGAGCATGTCGTATCAATGGAGAATTATGAAACAATTTCGTTCTTATTAGATCGGTACAAAAACTTTGGTTGAATTCTTAGAACGAAACGAAATTAATTCAAAGTTGGGTCGATTGAATACATGGATCGAGCCTTATGGCTCTAATTGTAGGGAAAGAAAAAGCAACGAGCTTATGTTCTTAATTGGAACGATTACCCGCCCTAATTAAACGTTAAAAATAGATTAGTGACTGGTGCGGGACGGCTTTTCCAGGAGTGGATTAGCGATTTTTTAGTGAATCCTAACTATTAGCCATTTTCCATTAGAAAAGAAAATGGAGATGAATGTGTAGAAGAAACGGTATATTGATAAGGATACTTTTTTTCCAAAATCAAAAGAGCGATTGGGTTGAAAAAATAAAGGATTTCTAACCATCTTCTTATCCTATAACTAGATAGGAAAGGAACCAATTAGATGGAAAAAAGATAGAGAGTCCGTTGATGAGTTTACCGGTTTACGAGGTATCTATTATTTTATAATAGAATACCTTGTTTTGACTATATCGCACTATGTATCATTTTCTAACCCAAGAAACCCTCTACTTTTCTTTTCGTTTCCGGTCTCATTTTAAATGGAGGAATTCCAAGGATATTTAGAACTAGATAGATCTTGGCAAGACGATTTTTTATATCCACTTATCTTTCAGGAATATATTTATGCACTTGTACATGATCAGGATTTAGGTTTAAACAGGTCCATTTTGTTGTCAAATAAAAAAAAAGGTTATGACACAAAATATAGTTTACTAGTTGTGAAACGTTTAGTTATTCGAATGTATCAACAGAATTATTTGATTCTTTCTGTTAATGATTCTAACAAAAATGAATTTCTTGTGCCCAAGAAAAATTTGTATTCTCAACAAATCTCAGAGGGATTTGCAGCTATTGCGGAAATTCCATTTTCTATGCGATTACGATCTTCCCTAGAAGCAAAAGAACTAAAAAAATCTCAAAATTTACGATCAATTCATTCAATATTTCCTTTTTTAGAGGACAAATTTTTACGTTTAAATTATGTGTTAGATATATTGATACCTCACCCTGTCCATCTGGAAATCTTGGTTCAAACTATTCGTTACTGGGTAAAAGATACCTCCTGCTTGCATTTATTGCGATTCTTTCTTTATGAGTATTGTAATAGTGTTATTACTCTAAAGAGGTCTGTTTCCAATTTTTCAAAAAAAACGAATCAAAGATTCTTATTGTTCTTATATAATTCCCATGTGTGTGAATGCGAATCCATCTTCGTTTTTCTCCGCAACCAATCCTCTCATTTACGATCAACATCTTACAGAGCCTTTCTTGCACGAGTTTATTTCTACCTAAAGTTAGAACATTTTGTAAAAGTTTTTACTAAGCATTTTGGGGTTATCCTGTGGTTCTTCAAGGATCCTTTTCTGCATTATGTTAGGTATCAAGGAAAATGGATTCTGGCCTCAAGGGGGACATTTTTTCTGATGACTAAATTGAAATATTACTTTGTCAATTTCTGGCAATCTAATTTTTCTCTCTGGTTGCAAACAAGAAGAATCTATATCAATCAATCATCAAATCAGCCCATGGATTTTATGGGTTTTCTTTTAAGTGTGCGACTAAAACAGTCCGTGGTACGGAGTCAAATGTTAGAAAATTCATTCTTAATAGATAATGGTATTAAGAA